GGACCTAACGAGCCAGAACAGCCTATTCCGAAGGAGACTTATTTATACCCATTTCTAGGGCTTGCTTTGCTCGGATGTTATTGCCTTTGCCCCCACGCGCTCTCTCATCCCTCCTACCTTTGCCTATAAGATCACTGACATCTCACGAATTGGATTCGAACCAATCAAGCTACTTGCCTTTTAGTAGATCGTGAGTGGGTCTATCGTCCTCCTTATTATAGTCCTCCTAAAATCAATAGCATTTCGTCGGAATACATCCTGTCTTTTCACCTTTGTAGTCCTATGCATAGTAAGTACTATAGCCCCAATCATGGCTACTAATAAAATAAGACTAGGAACCAAAAACCAGACGGAATAGTAGGTATAAAGTAAATTGCCCAATGTTTCCAAATTAGTCCAACTTCGTACCTTTCCGGCATAAACCGTATATCTCAGAGAGGTCGTATTTCTTTGGGTTGGTAGTAATGGAATGGTTTCATTATCTAAAATGAAGAACATTTCCCACCAAAGGATCAGTCCAATAATACCACTCACAGGTAAATAGCGCAATACTTCTTCGTGAATCTCCGCTATTTGAATATGGAACATCATAACAACGAATAGGAATGAAACGGCTATAGCTCCTATATGAACTACTGGGAAGATCATTACGAAGAAGTCGAGACCCACTTAAATAAATATGTGATCCCTAGCCCCGGTGCCGGCTTAACTGACGCAACAACGAATCGCGTTCGGCCCGGAGCACGCGGCCCCTGTCCTCTAGTGATAGATACTCCTGGTACTTCAAATAACTATGAGATTGAGCTTCTTCCTTCGCCTTATGTTGGTTCCAAAAAGAAGTATACAGCTCCGAATTTAAGAGCTCTGCGTAGAACGGGGCGTGGTGCTCATCGGTGGAGAGAGACATGAGAATGCTCGAGAGTGCTGGTTGATTAAATTCTATGTTGAGTTGTTCTAACAATGCACTAACCATAACATCAAAGTAGAATTCAGGAATAAATAGGTTCGAATCTTCTTTCGAAAAAAAAATAGTTTTGCACTGGTCAATTATAACCTTTTGAGTTGCCGAAGCCGACTCGAGGTTAATAAAAGATTGGATTTGTGCCGCCATCTCGGCAGGAGGGGTGGCGCGTAGGACGTCTATCACATATCTAACCCAGTTTGGGTCTTGGTGGGTCATATTGAGGTAGAATTCAAGCAGGGGGACGGGGTCGGTAGGGACCACCGAACAGGCAGTGAGGATCCCTGGAAACCCCGAGAAGCCACAATAAAGTAAGACCCACTTATAAAATATAAAAAAAAGGGATACTACTTTACCCAGGAGAGAAAGAAAAAGCAATCCGGTGAGCATTTTCGCCATAAAGCGCGAAGCAAGATCCGTGATACGAAAACCAAAATCAGAATGAGGAAAAGACCTATTACCATATCCGCCTATCATCGCCGGCATAACCATAAAAAAGAAAATTAAAAAAGCGTGAGCCGTTATTAAAACATTATAAAGTTGATGATTACCACCAAGAATTTGATCGCCAGGTCGTGCTAATTCCATACGAATCAGTACTGAGAAGCATGTGCCCATCACTCCAGCAATAGCACCGAAGATGAAATATAGAGTCCCTGTATCCTTGTGGTTAGTGGAGAACAGCCATCGTGTCGTAAAATTGAGATTATTTCTTTCTTTCCTTGTCAGAGAGGGGCCGGAGCGGGGCTTTTTTATTGAAATGGGAAGGCCCAACGTAAGCCTTTAGTTTCCTAGGAAATACCGGAGGAATTCTCTATACACGGCGGAGAGATTCGCCTTAAACTCTAACAGGCGAAGATCGAAGAGCTCATTGCTCAGGACATTACGGTAGTGTCCAATGGTCAGGGTGTCATCGAGAAACCCTCTGACTAAGGCTTCGTACTCGCCAAAGTTCATTTGCGGTGGCAAGCCGTCAATCAAACGGTTCTCGAGAAGTCGTATCCGAGCAAAGAGTTCCAATTCCGTCTCTTGGTTCAGTATACGAAATTGATCGACAACGTCGAGAGGTATTGGATTATTGTTAGGTTGGGGATCATTTGGATTGAAAGGGGGATCATTGATAGGTATATTATGAATAGAATTGGAATCTGCGATGGAGCCAGAGTTCACGGCCAAAGAGTCCGAAAATAAATGCATAAGATCGATGTCAGCAAAAGGTGCGTTTACCAAAAGCCAATTCCACAAAACCAAATAAAAGTAAGCGAACCCAAGCCTAACGAGTGGTCTACCTAAGAAGAAGATGATCCTTGAATGAAATATTTGATAGAAAATGTGACGGAACCTAGGTATCTTCATGATAACTTTTTTTCTTTCCTTTCTTAAGAGACTCCGGACGCTCCTTGTCCTAAGCCCCAGGCATCCGGTTACCTTTGTGGATCTCCGCCACTTTTGCACTAAGTTACTTACGTTAAGGTCTTCAACAGGTACACTGAACACCGACCTAATCATGACGAACCGGGAAGTGTCACAATCTGGTACACCTCTCCTCTATCTATGTTATTCTTTGTGTGCTAGTGGATCGAACTAGAACCTTTTCTTTAAAGAGCTATCCACGAATAAGTAAGTCTCAATCTTTCCTGTTCTTCTACTTGCGGCTACTTCTACGTCTTGATATACAGCATTTTCACACCGATCATTAGTACTTGCTTAACGGTACTTGAATAAAGATTCCTCATCAACTACTAGATTCCAATAAGTTTTCTCATCGATTGTACCTTTGCTACGTGGGCACCGAGATCTACCGATTCGAGTGAGTTGGGAAGGCCTATTTACTATTCTATTTAATATACCACGCTGCAGATGCTAAGGCAACTGGTAAAAGCATCAAAGTAGGGAGACTAGATGCCTTGACCAACAATGGGATGGGGGGTTACTAAGCGGATCGGAGTCTTCGGCTATGACGCAACTACTTCGACCCACAACCAAACGAATCTACCGGTGTTAAGCATATAGTTGGCATGCTAAGAAAATAGACTCGGGCGTTTCGTGGCCATACTAGTTTCATCCTTATTTCCCTAATGTGAAGAAAAGGGCCAGAACGAAGCTCAAGAAACAAAGAAAACAAGGCCGCTGATTTCAACATCCAACGCTAGTAAAGCCTCGCTGGAACTATATGATACTGGTCTAGTTTCATAATTGGACGTTGAGAGTCGCGCTACGCTATGCTCTAGAAATGAATTCAAACAAGGTTACATTAGGGCGCTTAACGGCACAAAGATTAGGATTGCTATTGATCTTAGAGAAAGAAAGCACTAAGAAATGAAACTACACATAGATTAATATTTAGAGTAGGCTGAAAGCTCTTAAGACAGCTTGCTTTCTATCCAATTAGATATTTTTATCGGTATATCCGATCAACAAAAAAAAAGTAGGAAATTCAAACAAAAAAACACTGCTTGCTCACTCGTAAATTAAAGATTTTTTACGCTTTCACCGACTATTACTAACAGGATAATAGAGATTTTCGATAGAAAGACAATCAGCAAGAAGGTATCCATTGATGCACCTTTAGTTTAGCATCCACTTTAGTGCTCTGACGGCTCAGCACGAAGGTGCTTACGAGACGCTACAGGGAAAACATTAGCTACAGGCGGCCAGAGTTGGGAAGGATTGGTCGGCGAGTACACAGTCGATGAAGTAGATCCGGCCCAGGGTTACCCTGCACTTGCAAGACGGATCGATCGAAGGGAGACGTCAAGTTAAGATTCCAGCAGAGATGAAGACCATAAGACACCGATTCTGAGGATTCGGGACACAGTCCAAGAGAGAGATGGAGTCATCTGGTTGGAACACGACTTGGGAGACGTTTCTTGATGAGCAGCTCTACAGGTGTACGATAAAGACTAAGTAAAGACTATGAAGCGCTGGAAGAACACTTCAGGCAGGTCATCGATAGTTGACGACGGGGGAGGAGCACTTTACTTTAAGGCGTGCCCGGCATTACCAGCATCTAGTCTTTAGACAAGCTATTATTGGAGCCGGCGTATGAGGCGCAAAAGGACAGATGGCATTACCAATAACCGGAGATGGTGCGACTGAACCTTGGCACGGAGGAGGCGTCGACGGCTATCGTTGTGGAGTTGTAGAATCATAAAAGAGATGAGCTTGCTCGACCAATGGGGTAAGCGAGTCAGGATCGGGCTGATCAGTTGGAGATGGGAAACTATATGCGTAGCTAGAGGCAGAGGGACTTGTACTTGGCTCACCGTCAGAGGGATAGGAAGTAGATTGCTCGATAGCTTACCCCGGGAGGAGAAGATTTTTTTTCTTCTCATTGGATTGGTCGGACACCATAGCACTAAGACGGAAAGCCTGGTAGGAAGTCTACACAGATGGGAAGTCACCAAACGGGGGAAACTTTACCTATTACTCGAAGGAACCGCCACCATAGGATTTAAGACAAGGATGCCTTTTGACCCGATAAGGCTCTTACTCAAAGAAAGGAATCATGGAATTACGGAATGCCATACATCCATCATATAGAATGATGCTCCTAGGACGGGATTGATACATTACTACAAGGAAGCAAGTAAACTAACTTCACGGGTAAGGATCGTCTGTGCTATGACTTTCTCTTACTCGATAGTGATCTAAGGAAAGTAGAAATCCCTCTTACTCAATAGTGGATAAGGAAAGAAAGTATGATCAATGATCTTCGCCTAATGATAGCCTCATTTTCATCTCTAATCTCATCTATGCTTCAGGAAAAAGTTTAACCTAACCGCTAATAATTAATATAATAAAGGGATGGCTGCTCTCCTTAATTTCACAAAGAATTGAGTGGTTTTTGCTCCTTGACCTTACTGAAGCGAGTGCCTCTTGTCTCTAGCGCTTGATTCTTTGATAGAGATCGAACCGCTTTCATAAGCACTTGTTGGAAAGTTCGGAAGAAGGCTTTGAGAGGAAATAACTCCATGGGGCTCCGGTTCAGTACTGCCTCTCCCTTAAAATCTCTTCCAGACGAGTTGCACTAACAGGCTTACGGAAATAAAATCCTATTTTACTCAGCCGAAAGCTTTTGCTTCTTCCTTTACTTCTTTCTGCTGGAAAGTAGCTCTCCTTTTTGCCTGTAGTGAAGGATTACCTCTCTATGCACATATCTATTTAGTCAAAAGGCTAGTTCAATCCCTCTGAGGAAGTACTATAACTTAAATCACTAGAGAAAATAGGCAAATTGGAATAGTACAGCAACCGAAAGACTACTATTGACTATGACCCTAATAGACTAAGTAGGGAATGAAACATGAGGAAAGAAGTACAGCTAATACTACGGTAAACAAAAGAAAGAACCTATCCAATCAATTAAAAGAGAGAATACATAAAGTTAATATAAAGTATAGATGTCCCTTGCTTCTTCATTCCTCGCTGGAAAGCTCAGTTCTCTTCTAATCACTTCGATTCCCGTACACGAGTACCTTCCTTCAAATAGATATATTCCCGTTATTAATATGGATAGTACTTCTGTAAGCAAATCCCTTCTTTTTTTGGCTTGCTTCTTAAGCCAATAAGTCCTGTGCCTGGTAGGTGCAATCAGTCTGCCCCTTACCTGTCCATTCAAGCTCTCGTCTGGCCCTGTCTTCTGTCCTACTCTCCTCTATCGAGAATGGGTCTCTCGACACTGTCCTGTGTAAAACAGATGCCGCTCTTCAGGTAGACCTTCTTTGCTTCATCGCTTTCAGTATCCTTTGCTTGGTTAATTTCTTCCCGCTTTACTGACCTTGATTACTTGAATAACTAATAAGGCCCTCTTTTTCTTATTAGCACGATAGGGGGGTAATCCTTTCTGTTATGAGTCAATCTTGTAGGCTTTTTTTATTTTCTTTACTAGGCCCATTTTCTCTAAGCAGAAGTACTGTTAAAGCCCTCCTCAGAGGTACTACTACCAGTAAAAACTCTCGATAATAAGGCGTAAGAAGGCTTTACGTTCGATGGAATCCCGTCCTTACTTTTAGAGATAAAAAAGCGATTCCCTTACAGTGCTTTCTAGTAAACTCTGAAAGTACTTTACTTTTGTAAGGAGCTTATCCCATTCTTATTTCTCAACTATAAGATCACAGAATGGCGTTGCAGTGACACTTATCGCTTTGAAAGCGAGAGGTCTGGCCATGTCTATAAAATTGCTGAGATAGATCGGCCCCCTGAATACTAATCAAGAACGCATAAGGGCGTTTAGGTAGTTTTTGAGAAGTCTTTAAGAGATAGGGGGAAACCTCACGGTAAGACTTAAGTTCCAGAACTCGACGGGCCATGCCAACTCGTCTCGTGTCCAATGGACTTTCTGGCCCTGGCGCCCAGAGCTTTCTATCAGCTCTGGATTTACGTAAGGTTCCACCAGAGATAGAGGAAAAAGCCTCTCGGCCGCGACCGGAACGAACCACTTCAGGGACAGGAGCGGGAGCCGGAGCAACCGGGCGAGGAGGATCACAACTGCAGGATGGGGGACTTCCCCTTCGGAGAAGGTTGCCAGAGCCAGCCAGTTTTTCATTTAAAAGGCATGATAGTCTTCAACTGCAGAAAAGTAGTGCGGAGAACTAGTAAGAATTGTGCCTGCCATCTAATTCGTGACGCATGGCGAGATTCTTCTACATTCTATATCTATAATATGTTCATTCATACCAATATACCTGCTAAAACAAACCAACACATTATCAACCCTTTCCCGGTCATCAATCCTGCAACACCAAATTCCTCTCCCGTCTTTCTCTTAAAACTCACCTCACTCTCGTAAATGTCCTTCCAAAATCCTAGCGTGACGTGGATGATCCGCCGAATCCATTGCTGACTTCACCACGATCGATTAGGTGAAACGGTTCTGCAAAGTTTGTTTTTTCATACAGGCAGCGTGGTTATAGTACTCAGATTGTGCCAGCCATGCAATTCGTACTGCAGGATTTTATTTCTCTACACTCTATAAATATGGGCTCGATAAGCTTTTGTGCTCTACAAAAACAAAAAACATAAAAGAGTTTTCTACCAGTGTATATCGAGAAGCCATGGCCCAGCGACTTGCTGAAATTCACGTTGAAATACAAAATGTAGAAAATGCTATTCATGATACTCGAAGAATGTTAAATTTTATCTGGAGGCATCTTCGCTCCGCGAACCCGGCTGCTTTTGAAGCCCGAATGGAAGCAAGCCGTCAAAGAATTCGGGAACTAGAAGAAAGACTCCAGGGACTACGCCAGGAGCAGCAAGCACTCATTGTGCGGGCTGTCACCCTCGGTGACCACTAGAAGAAATTTTTAAAAGTAGTGACTTTATCTTCTGTCTACTTGTTAAGGCCTATCCTTTGACTTCTTTATGTTTTTTAAATAATTAATGTAGTTAGCATAATGCTTTTAAAGCTCTAGTAAAGGCATATGTGGTTGTTTATGTAATGTAGTGCTTTATGTAGTAGTAATGAATAAATCTTTTGGATAAATGCCATTTCCTTTCCTTGCAATGTCCAAGCCAAGGGTTTCCCCGAAAGAGAGAATGCGCTAGGGGACTGCAGGGCAAGTCATCGAATCCAATGCAATGATCACCGTCTTTCGAAACATTGGCAAGTCTGTAACACCGGATTGAATAGCAACCGGCATCCTTTCCTTCTTGCTCTGTGCGTGGATATCTTCTACCAATTCTTGCAAATAACCCATTCTTCCAAAGAGTCAAAAGAACCGTAAGCAAGAGACCAAAATAGGGTTCTACCAGAGCGGAGCGAGGTGTATTCGAGTAAGAGAGTAAGTGCTAGATCCGCGAAACGCAGGTAAGAGATTTATTTAGCAAAAAAAAAAAGGGCAAAGAAAACAAAACAGAGAGAAGTTTTTCCTTGAAACACGAGGATAGGGTCGGTCCTGTGGACACTGAAGCATACCATTCAACATAGCCCTCGCGGTCGGTCAAATGCATCTCGAAGAAGTCTCCTCCAGCATTGAAGTGCCTAATCTGATCTCTTAAAGTTTCCAGTAAGCTATATCTAGCAGCTCCACCCGTCCGCGATACATGGAAGGATTGGGGTGGCGGATCAGGAACCGGCTGATAAATCCCAAACTGCCGTAACACTCTCTCACCCAGGTACCACTCGACGTGGTCCAGGTATATCAGCTCCACTCGGGCAAGGAAGTACGGATCAGATATAGCTACAGCTGGCCTAGCAGCGTAAGGCCTATCTCCAAAGGGCCTCCAGGTGATCTACATCCACATAGCATCAATCGGTCATCCACGCAAACGAAGAAGAAAATATCGAAGAAGAACAAGCTTACCTGCGGAGGAGTCAAGGGCTTTAGCGCTCCTGTCGGAAAAACAGCCCCTGGTGATGCATATCGTGGTCCCAGAAGCGGTACGACCACCTCATCCCTATAGCTTAAGGTGGAACTTACAAGCTTCTCATTGACCTCAATTGTAAGCTTAATTCGAAAGACAGCAAAGAAATTACTACTAGTGTAAAGTGTCAAAGAGAGGATTCGGTATTCTCAATGGCACATCTGCAACATCCGATTCGTGAACAGACGCTTCTCAGCATAAAGAATGGAATGGCAAGACGGAAAGCTAGTCTTCTTACCGCTCCGTCGGTCCTTCAAACCCGGAAATTGTAGACAAGAGTGAGCAGAGAAGAGCTTTGATTGCTAATCCACGCGGAAAGGCTGTTTATTACGAATCATGTGCAAATGCAATCAGGCATTCCATAAGAGCCCATTCTCTGATAAAGAACCTTGCTTGCCTTACTAGCTCTATTGTTATGAGCATGTCCCACTAGTGGATTCAGTCCCTTCCTTATAGCCTTGCTGTCCAATCTTTTCTACAATCCTTTCTTTCTTCTGGGCATCAATCCCATGTGAACAAAAAGGCATTTGCTTTGTCCAATTCCTCCCTAACGCCCTACTCTATTCCTCAAGTCCCACAGGGCATTCTTCCACTGGCCATTGGAAAGATGAATCTCTACCTTTTGAATAAGGTGCCTAGCCTTAGCGGATTCCTCCTTCTAAGAGGGAAAGTGCTAACACCGCTAATGCCGCATCCACAGGATAAGCATTCATTTACCTTTCAATACCTTTCAAAGAGGGTTTATCCCGCAGCATCTAAAGTATGCTACAAAGAAGCATGAAAGGGCTATGCGCAATCAAGACATTCAATAGCAAGCGCCATCAACAGACATGGAAAAAGAGCAAGCCAAGACTTGAACAAGAAAGCTGGACTTGGTGGGTAAAATGGGTACGAAGGTAAGCCATAAAAAAGCGGGTATTCACTACCTTACTCCTCTGTGAATTCAATATCTGTCTCGCCCTTATCCAGGTGGTCTATTTGTCCAATCATTCCCTTTGAGAAAGTGCCACAGCCTATTCGAATTCGAGAGCAACTCCTTCTTTTCCGAGTTGGCCTGCAGCCTCTTTCTTGGTAGAAAGGATAGGGCACTTTCTCTTCTACTGCTAAGAGGGAATTCTTTCGAACTAGGGGATATGCCCGCTTTCTATCTTAGACTATAGAAATTCCTAGCTTACTTGCCAAAGCTTGTCCACCCTATTATAGCAAAGGGAAGAGCTCCGAAAGTCCCCCATCCCCTTCTTCTTTCACAAGCCCATCTAAGAGCCTACTTGCTTCTGATCTCTCTGCTCTGCTCTTGCGATTCCTATTCTTTTTTTTTTAATTGAATTCCCCCTTCCATGAAAGATGGCTAGCTCCAATTCCGTCTATTTGGAAATGGGCAATCCAGCTTAATCCCTTACTCGTGCTGTAATCGGGCTTGGCACCTTCCCTTATTCTCCTTCCTTCAGCGAACGGATAAGAAGTTAGAATGGAGTTAGAATCGTTATAGTTACTTTGGTAAAAGAGGATCCCCTGGCTGCTATCTGTTATCAGTTCTCCTCCCTTGAAGCATGGGCTAACTGAAGCGTTCCCCGGTGTTCTTCTCTTTCGTCTGCTAACCTTCTTACCTGACTTGTTAGCTTGCCTGGGCTTTCATCATGAGGAGTCGTAGGGCGCAGGAGGAAGAAAGCTACTTCGCACCTTGAGTCTGCTTTCTATATTCTAAAATCGATCTCCTTGAGCTTGGACAGTTGGGCAAGCCGAACCCTGTACAGTAGAAGTTTCAGCTATTATTGATCCAGTTGCCACCTCTTCACCATGTTTGGATGACACCGGTTCTTTCGAAGCAGATAAGGGCATTGATGGATCGTCTCACTTGCCTGCGAACATAGCGAAAAACTATTAAATTGAGCTGACGGTAAAGTCAGCTACGTGAAAGAAAGCCTATCTTCTATGGGGCAGCTATTTCCGTACCGGGAAGCAGTTAAGGTGTCAAAGTGCGGCACTAATCAATCTCGTCAGCAAAGCTAGTCTGGAGATTTTTTCTCATAAAAGGATCTGACCATATTGGTCAGAATAATACGTAGGCGGACGGGATTCCTCCCTTTTTTCCTTTATAGAGAACCGGGGTGACAAGATTTGATAGATGCCAATAATCCACAGTCTTACTGGTCAAGGCATATTACTCTCAAGCTCCCGACCGCAGGCCAAAGAGATCTTCTTCCATATTTACAAGCCATCTCAACAGGCGTCCATTTCTCAGTCGAACAAAAAATCTTTCTGCTATCCGGTGATATTTAATCTTATTCATCCACATTCCAGGCTCGGAATGCCTCTTTACGTTAGTCTTTCTAAGCCAGCTAACAGCTAACGGGGCCACGAAGCGCCCAAGGAATTGCGACTGCTCGATACCGGCCGATTCCTGCTTGAATTGAGCTCTGATGGCATGATGCTAGGTCTGTTTACAGCATTGACCGCGGTATCCTGCTTGCACGGACGGCGTGTAGGATTGCCGTAACGTAATATGAATGGTTGAATGGCTTAATAAATTTTTATTAGTAATGTGATTGATTTCTTTCATCCTTGTTCGGCGCTTGTTATTGAGTTGGTGTAAAAGAGGGCTAAGCCCAAGAATTCCAATAGTTCGCTTTTTCGTTTTAGCGCTACTTGGATACTTCAACTTCAAGCCAAGATCAGGACGATGGGTGGGAGATAGGGGCATGCATCCAAGAGCGTATTTTATCGTTGTTGCTTGTAACATTATTAACGAGAAAAAGTGGCTGGCTCTATTTTCATGCTTCATGTTGTCGCCTTCGAAATCGATGCTTAAGTCGATCCACTTGCATTGGTGGTCTCTCTCTTCCCTCATCGCATGCGCTTCGCTTCGACCAGGGTTTAAGCCTTTGATTGTCCGGTAGAGTAGATTTCTTCCCTCGATCTGGTCTTCTGTAACAATCTGATCTTTCACTTTATTAAAATTAAAGCTATTTTATTGGGTTTATTGGGGATCCTAGGTGGGGAAATAGCAAGTCTCTTTTCTGGCTGACTTACAGCCGGGAGGCCAAGGGAGGCGTTTGGTCTGCTTGTCGCAAACTACTAACCTAACCGCGAGTCAATCAATCTATCTATATATTATTGATGGTACGAAGCCTTTTTTCAAAGCCCGAAGGCGGATATTACCTTATCACTTTTTTTTGTATAGTTTAGTAACCTAACCCGCCAGATACAAGTTTTGCAAAGGAAAGACATTCTTCAACGAGTGAAATCGAAACAGCCGCACAAGCATACGCATAATCAGGCACGGCATATGCATCATCAGACGCGGAAGGAATTTTCTCATTTCTATTTTATTACTATTACGTTACACTGTCACTAGGTTAGCCATTTGATCGACGGCGCTTTAGCCGACACTGATGCTGCCATTTCGAAATCAAGGAATATGGTTACGACTTGGTTGGTGTTCGGTGAGCCGATCGGAGAATCAAAAAAGATGTTTTTGGCATTTCTATAAGATCTTTACTTTGACTATTTTAATCTTTGAGCGGATGGATACGCATTCAATAGCAGCATTCGATGCTTCTTCCTTATTCTATTTGTAAACAACCGACCGAGGGGAAGTAAGCAGGAAGCTGAGCAGCACTAAGACCCAGGGTACAACGCTGAGTCTCAGAAAGCTACAGATTTGAATGAGTTGACTACGTGCAGAATCCCCATCTCCGCTTCTGCTTCGGCTTCTCCTAGAGGTCCCCTCTTCTCTGCTTTTTATAGGTGGTCCTTTCCTCACTGAGGACCCTGGGCCAACAACTTCAGATACAAAGCATGATTCTTCCAAGACGTGCGAGGCGCCCCCCAGCATTCCAAGGGGAAAGACTTCAACATAAATAAAAGTACATTTCCGTTCTTCCTGTTCCCACGGCAGACGTATGCTCGGTTGAAGCTGGATTTAGAAAGGGACAAAGGATCAGCAACGGTGCATATATGATATTTTAAGGTATAAGTGGGGTACCTAAGACAGATGGGCCTTGATCTGAACAATGAAATGAATTGCATACAACGAAGTAAGGGAGTGCCAACTTACACAATGATACTACGTCTTTGGCTCCCTTCACCTTTATAAATTAGAATAGTCAATCCTAAAAGTTGCGCTTCTTTCAAGCGAAAAGAGATCTCGGATCAAGGGCTATCGACCCGACAGTGCTTCCTTGGTCCATTTATTAGATCCTCCCCCCCAAAAAAAGATTCTATTGAGCAGCAACTTCGAGGGAGATAGCATTGGGACATGCTATTACCTATGTATGGTGACAAGTGTCATGCCAGACTCTTGGGTTGTCAGTAATCATCTTCTCTATTCTATTCTATTATGGTTTTAAGAACCTTATTAGATGACTCGGCCCGACTGACCATTAGCCTGAGCATAGTAAAGTGTTGAATGAATGATCTCAAAACCATAAAAAAGTCTTTTTAAATTCCTGCACTTGTTCTCCTGTGAAAACTGAACCCTGGTCAGCAGTGACAGTCTGTGGGATGCCGAATCTATGAATGATATTCTCCTTCAGGACCTTAATGACTATTTCCTGAGTCACATTCTTCAAGGGTATGGCTTCAGCTCACTTGGTGAAATAATCAGTCGCAACAAGTATAAATGTATGTTATGTTGCTTACTTGATGGCGGATAAATTTTTCCAATCAAGTCAACTGCCCATCCTCTGAATGGCCATGGTTTGACTATGGGGTATAAAGCAGCAGCCGAGGCCCTTTGAATGGGTCCATGGATCTGGCAAGCCTTGCATCCTTTAGCGTACTGATTACAATCTTTCTCGATACCAGGCCAGTGGTAGCCATGTCTCCAGATTAACCATCTCATCTTGACTCCGGCCTGGTGAGCTCCGCAAATTCCTTCGTGGACTTCGGCCATTACAAGCATGGATTCATGTTTGCTCAGACATTTGAGGAGCAATCCATCCACACTTTTCTTGTAGAGTTGGCCATCGATCAACACATATCTTAAGGATCTCAGTTTTGTTTTTCTTTCTGTTTTCAAACTAGGATTCTTAAGTAAATTTAGAATAGGAGTTCTCCAAATCTGACTCACTCGAGTCAACCCGCATAACTTCAAGAATTGGAGTTTCCCTATCAAAGATCGAAGCCAATGAGCGTTTCTGAACCGTGATAACTTTCTGAAATATGCCATCTGGAAGCTTAACTCCCGAGGCAACTTGAGCCATCTCGTTGGCTTCTTGGTTCAGACTCCTGGGAGTGTATTCGATGGTAACATCCATAAATCTATTTAGCAATTCGGTAGCCAGAGCATGATACTAAGCTAAGGAATCACTTAGGCATCTATATTCCCCAGGCAATCTTTCTGGTATGGGTAGTGGTTCATTGTAAACTATCTCAGGTTCCGGCTCATCAACCTGAACACCATTCCCAGGCTCCTTGATTGAGTATTTTAAAACCCTAGTTAATGAGTTCACATCACACCACGACGGACAATGTAACCTCCAACAATTACGTTGTTCGATTTCATAATCCAGCAAACACGTATCGCCAATGTGCAGGCGAGCTGCATCTCTAGCTTCCTGCCTAGTCATCCCACTGTGGCTAAACTTTGTTTTTTGTTTCTTTTTTTTCTTTCAATACATTAAAAATTACATTTGCTGCATATTCAAGTCTTATCACAGGTCATCGGCTATCCAACCAAATTTACGGCTACAGTAGCAAATGTTTTGTTTTGAAAGCAAGATGCGAATCACATGCTTATCAAAAATGGAATCATTAGCCTATACTCCTAAACTAGCCTTCTCTGTATCTTCAAAGACATAAGTACACATTACAGGAAAACCCCAAAAACAAAAGCAGAAGAGGAAATACTGGTAGATGGCTAGCAGATTAGCAGCAAAGTAAGCTTGGTAACAGGGTAAGTGGTCAACTCTATCTCATTGGAATCCCCCTAAAAGGAACAAGTGGAGTATTAGTGTGTTCACCGGTTATGGAGCTTACCTTATTATTAGAAGAGAAAAAAGGGGTGCTGGTTAACAGTTTACTTTATATGGGACGGGCCCTTTCGTACACTGATTAGATTATAGGACAACCACTGGCTTTCCCACCTTGGTTGCTCCTGTCCATGCATTTGGATTCCCACCTGGAAGTGGGACTGAAACCGCTCCCCCTTTCCATTTAATCACTTTTTAAGTTTTTTTTATGGATCAAATTCAAGTTTGAGAGATAGTGAGGCTTTGCCTATGCGAAGAAAAGGCCTTCCCCTATACTATAGTAGCGGGGCTAACGCGCTAGATCGAGCGGTCGCCGAAGCTTGCTTGTTAGTATAAAACTATTTTTACACCTCAAACCAACCAATACCAAGACTACTTGGGCATACTTAGCTTGCCCTCACAATACAACAACCATCTTTTTTATAGTATAGAAGGCTGTGACTTGTCTCATACATAAGTTTAAACGAGAGGAAGGAATCTACGAGGCGAACCCTTCCATGTAAGGAACCTCCAACTGACTCACTTCTCCCTTCCTAAATGCGCGGAATCCACTAACTGACTAAGCTAGAGAACAGGAGACCAAAGGTCTGACTGCTTAACTGAGCTTCTTTTAGAACGGGTAAAGGAAGGAGCTTTCCCTCCTAAGAGCTTTCCACCAAGCTTGTCACTTTTATAAACCTCTTCACTAAACTAAATTCATAAGCTAAAGAAGGGGATAAGCACCTAACGGTACACTTACCGCTTCCCTAGCTTCTAACTTTTAGAGAAGAATTTCCACTAGAGAACACTAAAGGGAAGATGATTCAAATAGGGGGGCTACTATAGTAGTTGTCTATTTCGTTCGAGTGCCCTTGCTGTACTGACTTACTGTATACCGGTGTTAGTGGACTGACAGAGTGAGCTGGAAAGGGGCTTTTCCGTGTTTCCGGGGAAAAAGCAAGCGTCTGATCAGATCAATCAAGAGATAGGGGTTCGGCCTCACTTCGATCGCCTAAGCTAGGACGGAGCTGCTGTCGAGTGAGGATTGGCCGAGGGGAGTTACATCATGTAGCTGGGTACAAATAAGCCAGTAAAAGACAAGTAGAAGCCAGTGAAAGAGGAGTAGGCAGGGTACGACGAAGCCAGTGGGGTACGTAAACGAGTACAGATCACATGGTTTTGTACTGATCCGCTTTCGAGCTGTCGAGTGACGATTGCTCTATCTCTTAAGAAAGGCCGCAAAGGGCTTGCCTTATTATATTATTAGAGAAAGGGGAGTACTCTCTTCTCTGATGTGCGTTCTATTATTGCCTCCTATTCCTGAGGGAGTGATCGGGATTAAGCCGCGTGGCGATACCCGCGAAAAAGAAAGGACTATTTTCTTTTTTTCGCTTTTTGGGGTGGGCCTTTCGTACTCCAATCCGTACGGGGAAAATTATTCAGCGCACTAAAATCTAGTGGATGGAGTTCAATATTCATGAAAAAGCCATTATGAAATGATCCATGTTACGGAACCAAGACAACAATCTACCTATTATAATATAAGAATTACTAATAATAAGAAAGAGTTAAGGGCCTCCAACGCCTATAAATAGAAGCTTCTTTCAGTCTATATTTTCAAAGAGAGACGTAGAAGTCAGAAAGAAAGAGCTTTGAGTAGCCATGGATATCGCTAGCAGACTTGCGATAATTGAGCAACAAATACGTCGGGTGGAAAACCAGAAGCTCCAACGGGAGCAAACACTGGGTGCGTTTTGGGAACATCTGCCTGCTATCGATCCAATTATCATACGAGATCGTATGCTTTTTCTCCAGAACGAAATACGCGCTCTCGAAAACAAGAAGAGGGCGCTGCTCCAAGAACGGGAGGGGCTCCTTGTGGAGGTTGCCATCCTCCGTGAGGGGGGACCGTAAGAAATTAACAAGTGCTTAGCTCAGTTTCCAGCACTGTTCATTATTATGTTTAATTAAGTTCTATGTCTTTTGTTAACTTAATCTTAATATGTTGTTAGTTAACTTTGTAATGTTGTGTGGCTGAAAGTTGTCCATGTGTAAGCTTCCTATTGGATGTACTCTTATGTATAAAAACGGTAGTGCTGGAATGAAGAAGAATAAAAATCCGCTCTGTTCTAGTCGTGCAGAAAAATTTCTGATTTTAATTCTTTGTGAAATCCGGTTTTTTTCTTGTTAATTTTTCACATATACAAGCCAGCCAACGGGGTGGAAGTTGTGTGTTTGTTGTCCTTTCTAGTCTAGTGCAATCAATAATCATAAAAGCTTTTAGATCAACTAATAGCGAAAGAAGGAAACGATTTACCCTCTCCCTAGTAACTTACGTCAACAAACTCATGCAAAAAATGAGGAAAAACATCTGATTAGCCCTTTATAATACTACCCCTGTTTCCGTAACGGATTACCCTAACGCTAGACTGACAATAAAAAAAAAACTCCCTTACCATCCGCATAAGGACTCCCAAGGCCCTTCCTCTTGTTAGGGTCGATTGTTTGGCTTGAGCTTGAGTGGGTCGAAGATTGGAGGCTCGGTAAAGGCCCTTTACCTTAATTATTAGTTACAGGGGAGGCGCGTTTAGCCCTATATAAAGGGCTTTAGCCTTTTCTTCGTTCCCCCCATCAGGTAAAATAGAACCTCTAAGGTAACACGACAGGGTTAAGTAAAATTCGAGAGTCTATGTGCATTTAATACCCTTTTTGAATTTTCTTATCTTATATAGTTCATAGATTTCATGTGTAGAAGATCATGTGGCATTAATGGAACCGACAATATGCAAATTTGAAGTGATGTACCTCTGCAATCGAAATGCGTCCAAGACATATATACCAATATGGAGGTCGACCTAATTCAATGATGCACGTGAACAAAAGGTTTGTAAAAAGTTATTTAAATTTTTAATTTGCCACAATGTTTCCATTTATCGGTCAATCGCATCATTATCTGGTTTGAATTTCTCCTGACCCGACTACAAAAATTTGAATCAATGCAACCCTCAAAGAATTCATATATCTATATAGATATAAATAGAGAGTCTATTTTCTATTTTACTATCCGTCAAATAAAAAATGGGGCGTACCCACTAGGAGGCCTATCACCAACTATCTTCATAACGGACTATGGATAGTTTTACTATGCCATAGTAGGGTGGAATCTGGGACGAATGAACCACTATTTTAGAACTATACTACACTGAACTAGCCCTAAGATGCGATGGTTCTGCATATGGGCATGCGAAATGCTTTCTTTATTCCCATGAAGCCAGGATTTCTTAGGACCCGCATAGGGGGCATATATCTTGACTATATGCCACCGCCTATCTATCTATAGTTTTGATTGAAAGTTTGATTTGGTCTACCTTGCGGGATACCTTTCTATATACCGAATTGGGGTAATTTATGTAACCATCCTAAAGATCAGTTGGGCGGGTGCCTTGAGCCCTAATTTTATAGACAGATAGTCAACTGCCATTACTCCGGTTCTATATGGGAGCGCTTGAAATGGTTTAACCGAATGCTCGCGTCGGTGTTGCTGAGCCCTTTCACTCCTTGAATCACTGGGAACAAACTTTCTACGATCCTATAGTGGCTTATCGTAGCTAACAAATGATCTTCACCAAATTTGGTCAGCATGTAGCCCGATCCGAACGCAATTACATGTCTCAATACTGACTACCTACCCCGACCGGGGCCGGAAAGGGCTAAATATAGCCCAAAGAATTATGGCCCTACACCGAGAAGTTGTAAGGGACTCTCTCAGTCAAGTTGATTTGGGGTTGTGTTCAATAACTGCCGTCCCATCCCTCATTACTGATGCGTATTTTGCGCCTGTCTCTTTTCTATTCACCTTTTTTTCTTGTTTTCTTGAGCTCCGCATGCAAGTCTTTGGTCGCTGGGCTAGGGCATCCAGTTAACAGCGAGGTTTCTACCTTGATTATCGCACTTCCCAGGTTGAGCTGCAGGGCCAGGCTCCAATAAAGGGCTTACACCTCAGCCTATTGGCGGCCCGCCCAATGTTAGCATTCATTTAACGCCATTGCTGTTACCATTCCACTCCTGTTTAGGTTGAATACCGTACCAATCCATTCAGGTTACGGAAAAAGAAGACTTCCACCTATTACCAAGAAAGAGAATCATGCCTTTTTGATGACAAGAAATCCTTAAATGAAAGCTAAATCGTGGATCCAAAAATCCGTTATCTCCTCGTGCATTAACCGCTTCTGGGCGAAAATCCAATCTTTTAAGTGATAAAGTCGTTAAAAATACAATTATGCCGCCGAATACAATCACTTTGAAGAAGTCGCAAGTGCGGGTTCAGGAAGTACGAAACACTCAATGGAGAATAGGGTCGCTATGCCGAAGAAAAGAGAGAGGTTGCACCAAGAAATGGAGAAGATAAGGTCATACCAAGGTAAATTCTTTCTATAAGCCCTTAGCGCAAGCACTAAGCAAGTAAACTACCTTTAAATCAATGATTTTATCACGCTTTGAAAGGAATGTATCCAGCCTAAACGCAAAGACGGGCCTATAGGCAGAAGCTGTTAACCTAGTAGAAAGCGTGAGGAGGAAGACTTCGATTCGGCCCACTGAACTTGACTTCTTTTCTTTCTTTTCTGGTTTATTTGGATGGCAAGAAAGAATCTTGTCTTCAATAGAACACCAAACTATCGGCCATTTTTGCCTCAGCTTGCAAACTCCTTTGATTGGGCAAGTCAAGTTGTTTGTTCAAGCTTCGGCTAAGGAATAAAAACCTCAATATAACCTACACTGGTATAGGCACGTTTTTGTGGCCTTCCCGCCTGGTGGAATCATACCACTACCGTTTCCTATCTGGTTAGGTTTTCCAGATGGGTTAGTAGTTAATTGCTATCACCTTGGTATGGTGCGGTATTTTCTTTTGGAGTCGTGTCGTCCAGATGACAAGTATTTGTTGTCTGTGCGGGATGATTTGGAGCGTAAGCTCACTGAAGAAGGGGACTTCTACGTGGAGAGAGTCATGCTCAGATATTGGGTGGAATCTCTCGTACGATATGTCCGGTGGTATGAGGAAGCCTGTTGTGATTTCACTTTACCTTTGGAACAACTATTAGATCCACCTGCGGTTTGTCTACGTCCTGATCGGAAAGACCTTTTAAGTAAGTTTCACAAATATGGTCTGATGCTCAGATGTTATGACTTAATCCGTCAGCGTCGCTGTCCGCTACCTTTAATGGGCAGCGCTGTACGATTGAATGTTGAAGTTGTGCAATCTCGTCTTTGGTTAAGGGCCAACTTTTGGTTGGAGTTGGTTTAACGGACCGAAGAGTGCCACTACGATAAGTTTTATTATGTAAATACCGAAAAAACTTGTCGTGGGAGCAGCCAAAAAAGAAGAGACATGAATTCATTGAACAACAAAGAAAGAAATATTGATTGTAAGTAATTAGAATTAGGTCGTACCTTATTCTATTCTCCCTATCTTTAGTCAGGAATAGGGATTGATAAAAGGAAAGCCCTTTTTTCTTCGAGATAAGGTTAGTGTTCCGTGTGTATACGATGGCTTTTCCGTAAAAGAGAACTGCAAGACTCGGTTTAATAGTGGAAGGGCCTTAACCTTAACAACTGCAAGAATGAGAGGGCCGCTCAGGAAGGGATCGCGGCTGCTCGCTGAAACCCAGCAAGAAAAGGAAAAAGAAAGACAAAACAATATAGGCACTACTTCTAAGATAGAATAACAATAACAAGAATTGCTTAAGTAACTCAGCGCTTCAAATCCGATAACGCCCTTCTTCCACTCCAAGCTTTCTTCGAGTCTCGGCTCTCCCTCTTGACTTTACTTTCTTTCTCACTGGAGGAGAGAGGGATTCTGAAAGACTGAACCTAGCTTGATTACTTGACCTAGCTTGCAACACTAGAACAGGTCCTTCAACGGCGAAACCGGATATCCTAGAAAATTTAATATATAATATGAAAAAAGAACTCAATCAGGAACAGCCAGGTTGAAATATCATACGTGATGACTGAACACTGACGGTGTGAGTCATCCTAGACGCTTAGCTCCTCGTCTCTAGCTCCGACTGCAGCTCTGATTGCAGCTTTCGGGACTTTTGTATATATATATTTTCTGGGAAGAAACCCCAAATAGAATATCCCATTCAGTTATGGCGAAACACGCCTCGAATTTCAAAACGCCGAAGAAGTTTCGCGTAAAACAAGACTTCAGTTCCGCATTATTCACCCCAAAAACTGTGACCAAAGCAGACAGAGAAGAATTAAAAAAAAAAAAAAATGAGACGGCAACTCGCGATCTATCAATATGGATCAGAATTGCATCCCGAGCAACCCACATATTTTGATCCTGACGATTGGATTCAAATTTCCTTCTCTGAATCTTCTCCCTCAGAGAGGAGTTGTTCACAGAGCTGCCCACATGGTTCCGAGGGTTCTTCTTCGGATGCTTCTTCTCGAGACTTTCAGAGTGAAACCTTTAATAATATTTCGAGTTTCTTTCAAGATAAGATGAAGGAAATAGGGGCGGGCTTGCCATCAAACTGGTCTCCCGAAGAGTTTACTCGGATGGTGATTGGGGAAGAGGAGGAATAACTTGACTTTCTTGTGAATCTTTATCAGCAAAAGTGGGTTGGTTATTCTATTTGCATTCTCTGATAGAAAGCATCCCCGAGCACTTACTATTCACAACGACGCATTCTCAGATAACATGTTATCTCCCCACGAATTCGTCTATTTCATAACCTCTCCCGACACTTTGTATTCTCTGGCATACTCGATTCATCCGTCTGAACTTGAGGCCTAAATCTTCTTCATCACTCTCACTCTCCGATGCGCTCTCACTAGACTTTTTATTTTATGTCTACGCCGCCTCGATTCACTCAGATTTAATGGTTTGGTAACCTGCAACATCTTTGGTTCGGCTAGCTTTCATTTTTTTGATCGAAGTCGGTTGTCTTATTAATCGATTGGAACTCGTAGCTCCAACTATGTATTCCCACTGCCCTGACATGGACAACTTCGCTTTTACCTAGGTTTATTCACGAAGCATAGGGCATACTTTCTATATAATTTATGCTTTCGTCCAGCCGGAATCTTAACTGGACGTCTATTGAAAAGGACGGTAAATTGAGAAAAAAAGCATTTCATTAAAAAAAAGAGTGGATTCTTGAGGTTACATTCCGCTATAGTAGCTTGACCAACGTGAAAGTGGAACAAGTGCATGCCCCATACACGAAATTTAATATTAGAGTATAAATCTCATATCGGTATGAGGCTTCCAGTCGAATATCTGACTCCGCCTATCACTTTATTCTGCTTCCATCATCTCTTTCAAGAAGCCAACTCAATCAAGAAGCCAACTCAATAGCTTCTTTTAGAACCGCTATGCCCTCTGCTGCAACTGAGCTAGTTATTGGGAACAGATGGGGACTACAAGCGAAGCTTCGCTTGCTTATACCACGTAATTCAACCTCAACAGGAAGGCAAATGGTAAGATCCGGGTAAGAGGTTTCGCAGATCTGCTTATTACTGTACCAAACAACAAGACGAAAGCGTCAAAGGCGAAGCCATGGCGTCACACAATTATCATACAAAATTCTCATTAAGCCACTGTGAGAGAAGGTTGCTGATCGACGATAATAGGTAGCTTGCAACTATAACATAAAGTGGACGAGCTGACTCAGTGGAGCCTAAAAATAGCACAAGGTAGTACTAGAAATGATATACAGATGAGATCAAAGGATGGATACACGCACGGAGGGAACCAGAACCGGGATAAGCCGCCCTTATTGGGCGCGGTAGAAGCTTACTCTGTAGTTGGTCTGAAGGAGGTGTTCCACTTCTCACCATCGATTATGATTCGTATTGCCGAAAGTGGGTAAATATGAGCCTAGGTTATGAAATAAAAGCTATTAAGTAAAGGTTACGCAGCGGTTATGTTCAAGCGGGAGTTCCGTGGATGTGGAGGAGGGGGCCGAGCTGAACATGGAAAAACAAGGCCAATCGGTCATGGTATCTTCTGTAGCCCCAATTCAATCAGTATGTCTGTCCATTCTATGGAGTAAAGAAGCAAAACAAGAAAGTGTCGTTTCGCACGTAGGTAAACTAGAATTGTGTCGGACCGGACACCCTTTTCTGACCTAAAATGCCCATGATAAATTTTACGCGTAGGTAGAATAGAATTGTTGCAGAATGCGACACGGCCGTAGGGAAGGCATTGATAGAAATTGGCCCTAGGCACCGACGAAGGAGGTGGTGAGTAAGGCGACGCACCGACGGCTACAAAGGAGAGTTGCGAACGAAGTGAGTAATGTAGGTTACGAAGGCGCCGACGAAGGAGGAGTGAAGGTGGATGACATGTTTGCACTCGCAACGATGTCCTGGGCATATTTTCCTTGATTCACAAAGGTGCTACCTTCTTTCTTATAATATAAGAAATCCGCAACCCTAAGTGGGGGCACCCCTGTCTTTCATCTCAAAGACTTCACCCAAGTCACTGATAACAGATTGTGGAATCTTCTCATCAGAACCAGTAATTATAATGTCATCAACATACAGTAATAGAACCCCTATAGCTTCATGTGAGTGTTTAAGCTAAGATGGTAAACCTTGAATCCTAAAGTTCAAGCCTGTGAACTTCTCCACGCCCTTGGGTCCTGTTTAAGTCCATATAGATAAGGACTTTTGAAGCTTACAAACAAAATTAGGATGTTCACTATCCTCAAAAACCTGAGGCTGCCTCATGTAGACTTCTTCTTTTCATTCTCCACGGTTTTTAACATCTAACTGTCTAAGCTTCCAACCATTTGTAGCAGCTAAAGCCAAGATAAGCCTCGCAGTTGTGTGCCTAACAACTGGTCTCCTCATAGTCCAGACCTAACTCTTGACTGTATCCTTGTGCAACTTTCTCGACCTTAGAGTACCTCATCTCTGTGTCCAATAAGGTCTTACTGGTGAAGTAGACCGGCTTCTCCTGTCCCCCATCCCAGCGGAATAGGACAGAGCTAATTGAGGACTCTGTTGCTGCTAGGTACAGACCTAGGACCTCGTGGGGGACCGGCGTGGATATGATAGGAGGCTTACCGGGATCTTTTTTGAGGGGTTGAAAGGCTTCTTCGCAGTCAGACGTCCACTCAAATGTGGTATTCTTCTTCAGGAGCTGAAAAAGAGGTCGACACTTGTCTGATGATCTGGATATGAACCTGTTGAGGGCTGCGACTCGTCCATTATGCTTGCCCGAGGATCCTCTTCGGTTGGCATGCTATCTCAAGAGAACGAGGAGAGTAGGACTGAAAAAGGAGTTTGTTACTCGGAAATTGGGGAAAAATCTCCTTGAGAGAGGGTATCAGATGTTTTGCCATGATGGTGATGACGAAAGTCTGTTAGTTTGGGCCTAGGCCTTTCAGAAATCAGTATACCTTGTGCGTCTCGGGCACAGGACATCCTATCGCACACAAGACTAACATATTATCTTAAAGTGTCTAGCACGCGCACCTGACTACACGGAATTTCATTTTGAACTCCTTATCTCGAAGCCGTGGGCGTTCCACCTGTTTGCATTCGTTGATGCCTGCGTCTTCGACCTTTCTTTGCAAAAAGGGAAGGGAGCCTTTCTGTAACGGCGACAGAGGGTGTTGCCGGAAGTTGTTTTGAAAAACAACATAAATACAACTTCTTCTACGATATTTCGGGCGAGCATAAGCCATTGGGTCAGTCGGTCACTGCGGCTTATGCTCGCCCACATTTTCTTAAATTTTTTACTGTAACTATCTTCTCCTTATCCTTAATTTATAAATAAGGATCTGAGCCATGAGCGGTCTATTGATCAAGAGTCCCGCTTAGTCCGTCACCTCGTCTTCACTGAACACCTACCCACTCGCCTCCGAGACTTTCTTACCTCTCCGAGAATGGAGGTACTCGATCGTTTTGGGAACGTGAGGGGGGAGGACACTTTAGGAGAAGTGACCCGATGCACGTGGGGGAACGGCTCTATCTACCTGAAGCTAAGCATAGAGCTTGCTGGCAGCACTTTGACTTCGACAAAAATTAAGTTTAGTACAGGCTAGGTAGAGGAGTTGTTGACCCCGACACTCTTACTCTTCAGTTATGTGTTCTCTGTTGGTTGGCTTGCCGCTCTAGCTGAGTGCCTTTGATTATCATTGGCCGATAGGGATAGTCCCTTCCCTTTCTTCACGTCACCGCACTGAATTCTATGCACTTCACTTACGTTCTTTACTCTAGTCCTGTCATTCTTCTGAGAGCAAGGGTCCAACATATCCGGAAAATAAGGAGGATTCCTCGCCCGCGCTTCGCGCGATACCATAAACATTTTTATATTTGTTTTTCTTCTCTTAACATCAGTTTAACTCATCTTTCATCCACTCCCCGATCGGCAGCGTGCGGGGCGGGTCGGCGTCCGGGAGCTCCGCCCAACCAACCCAACCCTATTACAGGACCACTAAACTCCTGTTCTAGCTCTTTTTTTAGGCCCTTCAGGCGACAATGGAACATGGCTAACCCATGCATCCACGTTCAGGAATAGCAGTTCATTCGATCAATGACGAGCAGAGGAAGCATTATGTCTTCCAAACCTTTTCTGATCCCGGATCACTGTGATGAACGAACATCGGTGCGGGCTCAAGTAGTTTAGTAAACGGGTGTCAGTATGAAAGATGGATCAAATCCTCGCGGTGAGGAGGCAGCTTAGTCTCCGTAGTTAATCTCTCTCTTTGGGCGCAGAACTGTAAATCTGTCTTTCTCTGCCTAGACCCAAACCAGCCGGCAACTGGAGAGAGGCAGAATGAATCAACACCCCCCGGATCTACTAACCAATGCAACCGGGAAACCTTCTATCAAAAGTTCTGAACTAGCATCCGAAGCTAGGCGGTACTCTGCCTTGTATTGCCGTTGCTTGGATTAGGGAAGAAGGAAGGGCTTACACCAGAACTCGTTGATCTGATCTTCTATGCCGGGGAAGGAGGAGTCGATAGAGAGAGCTTCGGATCGAATCTTTGGAATCTCATCTCTAGAGGCAGTATCTTTCTCTAGTTCCGCGAAATCCATGCGAATCCATATGCAAACAAAGGTAGCTGGAACATTTCTTTTTTTGGGGGGCCGAATGGCCCAAAACAAAAAAGAAACTATCTAATTACCTCTCTGGGTCGAGCATACCCAAGAGAGTCTTCAAACAGAAAAGGAATACAACCAGGAGGAGGACTTTGCGATTCAAAATAACCCAGGTCATAAGTCAATCCAATGCTTGCCAAGTAGTCTGCAGAGAAGTTCTTCTCCCTATAGATATGGGAGAGCTTGCAATGCCAGTCCATCTTCAAGTAAGCTTGGCAGCCACGGATCAGGGTGTGGAGAGGATGGAGAGAATTATCCTGCTGATTAACAAGAGTCACAACAGTAGCAGAATCCACCTCCACCTCAACAGATCTAAAACCTCTCATCCAAGCCAAGCGTAATCCAAAAAAAAGGCCCAAAAGTTCTGCAGCTATAATTTTGCCCTTCCCAAGGTTGGCAGTGAACCCAGAAATCCAGTTCCCATTATTATCTCTCAAGAGACCACCAGCACCAATAGATCCGCTGGGACCCTTCATGCAACCATCAATATTCACCTTAATCCAGTTTGGTGGGGGGGGGGATCCCAAGCTAGATAAGCTTCAACTCGAGCTGGTTTAGAATGCAAGGATGTAGTGGCCAGTCGCCATTCCCTGGCATAGTTCCAAATGCAGATCTGGGGAGGTTGATCCGGGTCAAAAATTTCAAGATTTCTCCACCTCCACAGGAACCAGAAACATAAACCAAAAACTTGACCCCAACACAAATGAAACCTGGTTTTTTGGTTGGAAGATAGATTGACCTTGAGCCATTAAGGGCAAATTAAAGGAGTTGACCAAGGAGGGATGCCAAGACCATCCAAAAGAGATTTGGCCCTAGTACAGCCCCTCATGCAGTGAATACTGTCTTCCCAGGTGCATCCACAGTGACTGCAAGTAGGGTCATTGGTCATCGATCTTCTAAACCTCTGAGCATTTGTAAGCAGCTTATTCTGCCCCAACAACCAGAAGAAAGCTTTCACCCTGGGTGGGAGTTGTATTTTCCATAGGAAGCTTCCCTCCCAGTCAGTTTGTACATCAAGGGAGGCTGCAAGGTTGTAAGCAGTTTTAACAGAGAAGGTTCCATTAGTCGAACCCTGCCAGATGTATCTATCATCATCAGAATCAATAAGTCCAGCAGGGATCCCAATAATCTCTTCCACAATATCATTAGGTAGCACCTCTCTCAGCTTGTTAACATTCCATTGGCCATCGGATAGAAAAGAAAATAAGCAACTTTTTCCTCCTCATTTATCTGAGTATTGGGGATCAAGGCAACATCTTTCAAATTTATTTCAGAGAAAGTCTTAGCCCATAAGCCCTCATCCCTTTGAATCATTCTCCAACTGGCTTTGGCAAGAAGGGCCGAGTTCATAGCATTCATTTGTTTCAGGCCTAGGCCCCATTGACTTTGGGACAACAAACTTGGCTCCATTTAACTAGGTGCACCTTGGCTTTATCCGCAGAACCTCCCCATAAGAATCTTTTATTCAGTTGATCCACCTTCTTGCACACACTTGCTGGCAATTTGACTGTCTGCATGGCATAGATGGGAATAGCAGATATAACAGACTGTATCAGGGTTGCACGACCAGCTAAAGATAAGGATTTGGCCTTCCAAGAGGCAAGTTTACTTTGCACCTTTTCAACAATTTCCCTGTAAGTACTCTTGGTAATTCTGGAGTGAATTAAGGGGACACCAAGGTACTTGCCAAGGTCCTTAGCGAGAGGGGACCCACAGATCAAGCTTATATTAGTAGCAATGTCAGAATGGGTGTTGGGAGAACACAAAAAAAGGGATTTCTCAAAACAAATTTTCTGCCCAGAGGCTTCACAGAAGGTCTCAAGGCAGTTCAGCACAATTTCTGTTTCCTAGAGGCTTCTGCAAAAAGAATTATGTCATCAGCAAAAAAGAGGTGATAAATAGCAGGGCCCCTCCTAGATACCTTAACAGGTTTCCACTTTCCACAATTCACAGCAGCTTGAATCAACTGAGAGAGTTTTTCAACACATAGCAGGAACAAATAAGGGGACAGGGGGTCACCCTGTCTGACACCCCTAGCAGGCTTAAATTTCTCAGTAAATTCCTTATTTAGAATGATTTGGAAGTCAACAGAGGTCTTCAATTAAGCGCAAAAGTTTCCCAGAGATTCGAATATCCTTCAAACAAGTGATAATGAAGCTCCATTTTAATCTGTCATAGGCTTTGGCAAGATCTATCTTCCAAGCCATGAATCCTCTTCGACCTTTGGTTCTTCTGAAAGTGCGGAGAACCTCCTGGGCAATGACAATATTGTAAGTGATTTGCCTTCCAGGAATAAAGCTTGCTTGGCAGGGGCTAACTAGTTTACCCATCGGAGGCCTCAGTCTGTTGACAATGATTTTGGTGATACATTTGTAGATGGTGTTACACAGGGAAATTGGTCTGAATTGGGCCATAGAGAGGGGGTTCTGCACTTTAGGCACCAAGGTAATCAGTGTGCTGCCAAGACCATCAGGAATGTGCCCATGATCAAAACATTTTGCCACTAGTTTGAAAACATCTTCACCACAGAGATTCCTAGCTGGAACATTTATTAACCTCACCCTTCTTCCCCTTAGAGCTTATGGCTCGGACCCCCCTGTACCACCAAGGCAGACAGATACGTCTCCTGGCCCTTGCGCAAGCCTTTCTTCAGCAGCATGGCGGAAACCATTATACTAGCTCCTACTTTGCCTTCACAACCGGCACATACAAGGCGCCTTGTCATCCATAATGCAAAAGGAATTCAGGCGGGATGGGGGCACTGCCCTCGCCCTGCGAAGGAACTCCAGTCCCAAGACCACAAATCATCGAGTTGCACCGTTGGCTCGGCCTGACCAGCCAGCCATCCGGATCGACAGGCACGCCCCTCGCAAGTCCCACCAGTAAGTGGAGTATTCTATAATCCTTCCGTCCCGTGCCCGCAGTAGACTTGAGTTATATAACCCTCCGTTCGGTCTGGCTAGTATAGTATCCTTCGCCTATTTGTATTTCTACAATCATGCTTACCAATATGCAACTGACTGAACAGGACAGGCAGGACGGCTTTGCGGAATGCTACCCCCGCTCGAAAGAGTTCGCCCATCATCCTTTCCCTTGCGGGGACATGTTACCATGTATCCAAACGGAGAAGCAGAAGAATAGGATTGAGATTGCCAAAGACCTTTTTTGGTAAGTCAAAAACAGTAGCAGTTGGGGACGCCTAGTCCATCATACTATAGTGGTCTTATATATAGTTAGTGTCGGCAGGAATGGAACAGAAATCTCGTATATGAACTAATTTTAGTATATATAGTAGTGAAAAAGTGCTTTCTTTGTTTGAAGGCTTCAAGTGAGGATCAAACCATCGCATCACCAAAAGGTGCTCGGGTGTACCTTAGAGCAACGAAAACGAAGACTTTCGAGAACAAATATTGGACCGGGAATAAAAAGGGGTAAAGTAAAGTCTAAGCGCATATGGCACGAAAAGGAAATCCGATTTCGGTAAGACTTGATCTTAATCGTAGTTCAGATTCAAGTTGGTTTAGTGATTATTATTATGGTAAATTAGTGTATCAAGATGTCAATCTGAGGTCTTATTTCGGTTCCATACGTCCACCTACGAGACTTACTTTTGGCTTTCGTCTCGGTACGTGTATTATTCTACATTTTCCCAAAAGAACATTCATTCATTTCTTTCTTCCCCGTCGACCACGACGACTGAAACGACGCGAAAAATCCAGACCCGGAAAGGAGAAGGGCCGGTGGTGGGCATTTGGGAAAGTCGGGCCGATCGGGTGTCTTCATTCAAGCGGCGATACAGAAGAAGAACGAAACGAAGTGAGAGGCCGGGGGTCAGGGAAAAGAGTCGAGTCGATCAGGCTCGACGACCGGGAGAAGCAAAACGAAATTAGGATTTGGCCGAAAAAGAAGCAACGCTATGGATACCATGACCGATCACCATCGATAAAGAAGAATCTTTCTAAATCACTTCGGGTCAGCAGGGCCTTCAAGCATCCGAAATACGCCGGGGTTGTAAATGGCATAGCGTTCCTGATAGAAAATGACGACCCCTTCAGAAAAACTAAGTTATTCAAGTTCTTTTTGCCAAAGAAGTCCCGCTCCGACGGCTCGACGAGTCATCTACTTAAAAGGACCCTCCCTGCAGTGCGCCCCTCCTTCAATTATTCGGTCATGCAATACTTATTGAATACAAAGAACCAAATGCATTTCGACCCCGTCGTAGTTCTCAATCATTTCGTGGCACCGGGCGTGGCTGAACCATCTACGATGGGAGGAGCGAATGCACAGGGAAGAAGCTTAGATAAGAGAATACGTTCTCGCATCGCTTTGTTTGTAGAAAGCTCGACCAGCGATAAAAAGTGTTTGGCCGAAGCCAAAAAGAGGTTGACCCGCTTCATTCGCCAAGCGAATGATCTTCGCTTCGCGGGAACAACAAAAACCACCATCCCGCTCTTTCCTTTTTTCGGTGCTACCTTTTTCTTTCCAAGGGATGGGGTTGGGATGTATAATAACCTTTTTTTTGAGGATGCCCGGGAACAACTCCTAGGTCAATTAAGGATCAAATGTTGGAACCTCATGGGTAAGGATAAGGTAATGGAATTGATAGAGAAATTCATAGACCTAGATAGGATAGGAGAATTGATAAGGGGAATAGAGATGATGATAGAGATCATACTGAGAAACAGACAAATTCCGTGCGGGTACAACTCTTATTTGAACGAAGTGAAAAAAATGCGATCTTTGTTGTCTAATAGAACAAACACTAATACCTTAATTGAGTCGGTCAAGATCAAATCTGTTTATCAAAGTGCTTCTCCGATTGCTCAAGACATCTCTTTTCAACTGAGAAACAAAACAAGATCATTTCGTTCCATTTTTAGTAAAATAGTGAAGGATATTCCATTAGTAATGAAAAAAGGGGTTGAGGGGATCCGTATATGTTGTTCAGGTCGATCAAAAGGCGCAGAAATAGCTAGAACTGAATGCGGAAAGTATGGAAAAACATCTCGTAATGTATTTAACCAGAAAATAGATTATGCTCCTGCGAAAGTATCTACTCGTTACGGAATCTTAGGTGTCAAAGTGTGGATTTCATATAGTAAGAAAAAGTCCATATGATTATGATTTTTATAAAAACTTGTATTTCACTTTAAGTCCGGTTGAATATGAATATGGGGCAACGCCCATGGTCCACACAGTAATAAATGTTTCAACTATGTATTTGTATTTAAGCTTAACCCTCGTTATTGGCGTTGGCGCTTTTTCTTTACATAAAAAAAGGGAAATAGAGCTTTTGCCTGCCAGGCCACCTCTCTCTTTTTTTACTTTTACTTTGAATATGATTTTTATTTTGTTGTGCTTAAACGGCACCGTAGCCGCCTGCGACGGTAGAATTTCTTCTCCGGCTCCGGCGGTAGGTTTACATCCGGAGGTTCCCGCCGACACCGGTGTTCCCCAAGGGGCACCAGTGCAGATTGATGAAATCCCGCCGGAAGTTCCGCAGCTATACCGGCCTTTAATGGGCGATGCTTTTCGGACGAGAGAACTTCATCTACGGTTAGGGTTGTATTTCATGGGTCGAAACACTTGGCGGGATAACTGCGTATTGTTGGGGATCCTGGAAAAGCAGGTGCTGGTAGAAAAAAAGATAGAAGCAGCATTGGTGCACGATGGATATAACCCGATTAGTGTTGTAATAAAGAGACACGAAATCCGGACAATCCTCTTTAACCACCCGACTAGGGCGAGCGTGCTTTCTGAACGTACCTTAGATAGTTTTTTGGACCAAATCGCAAGAAATGGCACTCGGCAGAGCATTCCGGGTGGTGAGAGCAATTCATAATTTTGATCTCTGGCTGTGACTCCTTCTTTCTCCCATGCTTTCCGTTGGTCAACAACCAACCACAGCTCTCTATAGTTCTTCACTACTCGTACAGGAAGGTAAGAACTACTTTTTTTCTGGAGGGAATCATTTTTTTTCAATCAAGAATGCCTCAACTGGATAAATTCACTTATTTCACACAATTCTTCTGGTCATGCCTTTTCCTCTTTACTTTCTATATTCCCATATGCAATGATGGAGATGGAGTACTTGGGATCAGCAGAATTCTAAAACTACGGAACCAACTGGTTTCACACCGGGGGAACAACATCCGGAGCAACGACCCCAACAGTTTGGAAGATATCTTGAGAAAAGGTTTTAGCACCGGTGTATCCTATATGTACTCTAGTTTATTCGAAGTATCCCAATGGTGTAACGCCGTCGACTTATTGGGAAAAAGGAGGAAAATCACTTTGATCTCTTGTTTCGGAGAAATAAGTGGCTCGCGAGGAATGGAAAGAAACATATTAGATTTGATCTCGAAGTCCTCATATAGCACTTCTTCCAATCCTGGATGGGTGATCACTTGTAGGAATGACATAATGCTAATCCATGTTCCACACGGCCAAGGAAGCATCATTTTTTAATCTCACTATGACTTGGTCGTTAGGAAGAGATTCTTTCTCGATCAGAATAGTGGAATGGAAGGCACTACAAGAAAGATATACCCCTTTTCAAATCGCCCCGCGAAGACGGACGTTCAGAAAGGTTATCGAGATTATCAATCTTTTTAGTGGGGAGGAATAGTGCGGGAAGGGAGCGAGACCAAGCCGAGCCACTAGGAGAGTAAGCCCTTCCCACGTGTCAAAATGAATGCAGCCTCAACCAGAGAGATCAACCTGCGCCTTTGATTTAAGGACGCCGGCGGCGCGGAACGCACTAATCCGCGACCAGCAAGTTTTCCGAAACCGAACTGAATAGAATTGTGACTTTCCAAAAATGCTTGCTGAAAATCAAAGAAAGAAGGTCCATTTTTCCACGTAGTTCGTCGGTCAAACCAACGATTCTCTTCTCAAAGTAATAGAGAGATCTTTTTCTAGTTAGACTTCTATCAATGCAATGAAAGAACCATCCCTTCCTATTTGTTTGTCCTGTCAGATAGAAAAAAAGAAATTTTAAGCCCTTCTTTACCACTTTAGGGGGTGGGGGTGAAGGGGGGGTTTACATACAACCGAGGCAAAGTGGTTTATGATTGAATCTCAGAGGCATTCTTATCATTTG